CTACTTTTTATATTGCTATATATATATAACGTTTTAATATATATATATAAATAGCAATATATATGTAAACTAATAATAGGAATTTTTAACGAATGGAATCAAGAAGGACAAGATCGACACAAGAAAAGGATGTCTAAAATTCCTTTTCTTGTGTCGAAGACTAGCAAGATAAGTAATACTCCCTATAGTCCCTAAATTTTGTTGTGTCGCCGATTTATGGTTCCCTCTTTTTTTTCTGCGCTTGCTTTACTTATCTTATTTTAGTATATAGTCAAATTTTTCCATTCTAATAGAAAAAAACTCTTGATTATTGCTACATTCTATCAATTTCAATTGGTCAATAACGACAGAGTTACATCACACCCCTTAAAAAAAAAAAATTGTATTGAAAAATAAATAAAAGGGGTAAAGTGAATTCTTCTCAATATACATACTAGGATTAGGACTATGATACAAGTAATTCCTGACATCGGGTCGAAAAGGACTAGAAAATCTAAAGAGAGGCAAAAGGCTTTTCATAATTTTTTTGGTTCTTTTTTACGACTTTTATAAAGCTAAATAGACAGATCTAAAAATTCATTTCGGATAATTGAACCTTCTCAAACTGTTTCTTTTTAAGAACCAAAAAGATTTGTGCCAAAACAACCGATCCTAAGAAGAACAAAAGTCCTTGGACACGTAATGGATCTTGAAGTACTATTTCCGCATCCCCCTGACCAAATCCACCCACATTAGGATTACTCGTTAATGGTTGATCGAGTTTAATGGATTCGCCCTCTGAAACAAGAAGTTCTAGGCCTCGAGGAATAATATCAATCACTTGGCGTCCATTCGATGCATCCACTATGGTTATTTCGTATCCCCCCTTTTCTTTTCGTAAAATTTTGCTTATTATCCCTCCTGCCGTAGCATTATAAACTGTATTGTTACTTTTGCTACCATCAGGATAAATCTGACCCCTTCCCCTGTTTCCGCCTACGTATATAGGATATTTTAAGAAGTGAACATCTTTATTAGTAGCAGGGTCTGGGGCAAGAATAGGAAAGGTTATTTCACTATATTTTTGACCAGGAACAGGACCTATCACAAGAATATTTTTTTTATTGGGGCGATAATTCTGAAAAGACAGATTTCCTATTTTTTCTTTCATCTCGGGTGAAATACGATCAGGGGGGGCTAATTCAAACCCCTCCGGTAAAATAAGAACAGCTCCCACATTCAAAGCTCCTTTTTTACCATTAGCTAGAACTTGTTTTAGTTGCATATCATAAGGAATTTTAACAACTGCTTCAAATACAGTATCAGGAAGTACCGCTTGGGGAACCTCAATATCCACGGGCTTATTAGCTAAATGGCAATTGGCACATACAATACGCCCAGTTGCCTCTCGTGGATTTTCATAATTCTGCTGGGCAAAAATCGGATATGCACTTGAAATGGATGCCCAAGTTATTATATATATCATGAGTGAGACAGATATGGAGCGAGTAATCTCTTCCCTTATCCAAGAAAAGGTATTTCTAGTTTGCATGGTCCAATCATTTATCCCGAAAATTTCTACAATAAAGTTAGGTAGGTTGATAATATACTTCCCTAGCCACAATTCTGCTATTTACGTTTACTGAAAAAATAAATTTTTTTTGTTGAAATATACAAGGAATACCTCATGGGTAAAAAGAGTAAAGTAAATACGACTTTGATTTGGTTATGATGTATAAGGTAAGAAAGATTAGAATTGGATCATTGAATCATTTTTTAGTCATTTATTGCATGATAAATCACTACAAGTGATGGAGATACACGATTTAAATAACGAAAGATCCAATATTTAAAAATTGTATCAAGAATGACTGGAAAGGTAGAAACTAGACCAGATAAAATTTGCTCATAATGAGCAAACCCAAAATCTTTGTAAATATAACCAATCAGTAGTTCCCAACCGTGAGGCGAATGGAATCCGATACATAAATCAGTTAATAAAAGAATAGAAAAAGCTTTAATTGTATCACTTAAATTATATAGGAATTCTTGAACCCAAGAATTCAGAATAAAAAGCTTTTCCTTACCCCAAAAGGAATAACCACTTAGAATAACGAAAGATATTAGATTTGTCGAGAAGTGCAAGATTGTATGGATATGATACTCATTGTGTATCTTGATGAATTGGATCGTTTCTTTGTGGATTCCTAGACGAAATTGTTGTAAATCGGTTTCTGGGTATTCCTTTATCATTTCATCCAGCTGGAATAGTTCCTCTAATTGTATGAATTTTTCTAGAACACTTTTTTCTTGAATATCATTCAAAAAGGTTTCGCATTGTCTAGTATTCCACCAATTAGTAATCCAAGTTTTCAAACTTTTATTACAGCAGAGAGAGATCAACCAGGGCAAAAAGACTATAGATGTAAAAAAAAAAAAAGGAATGAATGTTTTCTTTTTTGCCATTTTTAATCTGTGAATTGTTAATGAACCTGTCTCGTTTGTTGATTCTATTAGATCTAATATTTCTATCGAGCATGAGTTTCTATTATAATTCGAATAGAATGTATTCAGCCTATGAATCCATTTTCTCTTTTTCTTTTGATTCAATACTTAGTCTTTGCTTTGAATCTATAAAGAATACAGAAATAGACTCAGAATACACTTCCAATTTGAATAAATAAAAAATTTTTGTTTCTAGGATGTTATTCCGACTTTTTTCGATCAACACTAAAAGAACGTTTTCAAATTTCTATACGAAGAAACTCCTTTTTTATCAAATATATAAAAAAAAATGAGCCTAAAAGAATAGATGAATGTTCAATCGAAAAAAATAAAGAAATTCTTTAGTTTTTTCTTCCTACTGCCAAAGCGTTTAGTCTTTTAAAATTAATTCATTTCAAAAAACTTCAATTGGTACACGCAAGAAGTAAGCCAATTCGGCAGCTTTTTGCTCAATTTCTCGTGTAGTAAAATTCTCATCAGTACGAATTAAAGGAATAGCCCCTTGACCTCGAATTTCCATATAAAGGACACGCCGAGCAGAAACACCCTCTTTAACTTCTATTCTGATGGACTGAATATCTTTCATAAGGAATCGTAAAAAGATGCGACGACTTTTTCCAGGAAATCCCCAACGAAAAATACGAACTATTCCTTCTTTTCGGTCGAAAAGATCATAACCACTACCCACATTCCACAAAATAGTGCACCACAAATAGCAACTAATAAAGAGACCTGCGATCCCATAGAAAGACATCACAATCCCTTGCGGGAAAAAAACGATTTGCTGAGACGGAAATAACGATATAAAAATTCTACCAAGATAACTGGAAGTTCCAACCAACAAGAATCCTAATGAACCTAAAAAAAGTATAAAGGCCCAGAAGAAATTACTTGTTTTTCGAGACCCCGTTATAAATTCTATCCATATAGATTCTGATCGCCAACTCATATATATTAGATCCAGTTATACAATTTTTTGGAATTGAGAAAATATGACTTTCCTTTTTTTTCAAAGTGACTCTCATCAACTATTTTGTTGTGAACCTTTACCTTAGGAGTAATTCATAGAATTTTTTATATCTAAAATAATAACATCTCCTTCCTTTATATGATCCCCTATAGCTATATACATACAAATAAATACATTGACTTGTATTTCATACATCGGCCCGATGATTATACTTTTTTCAAAAGAGCGCAAATTTATTTACCCATATAATACGTTTACACATGCATAAGAGCTTTTTTAATTTATGTTTGTAGGAATCTATGTGTTATACAATATTCTACCAAATGGGTCTTATCGAATAGAAGTTTTTAAAATAAAAAAGGAGTGATACGATTAGGTCTCATCCGATCTAAAAAATCTTATTTTTTTGAATATGAAGAAATAAAGAAGCCATTGCAAGTGCCGGAAAGACTAGGCCTACTAAAGGCACAAAAATAGAGGGTAAGTTGTTGAAAGTTGTCATAAAATGGGTACCTCAATTTAATATTTGTACCTGTTATTGTTATATTCTGAATTCTAAAGATATATTAGAATATCTTGTATTTTTATTATTTCTATTATATATATATTATATAATTATACTTAAGTATCTTTAAGTAAATATATATCTAATACAAATATACAACCTAATATAAATATATAGAATAGAACCTAATAGAAATACAATAAAAAATAGGTACAAGAAGCGCCAAAATAAATAAATGGACTTATTCATCTTTCAAAATAAACAAAATAAAATAGATGTACCATAATCCCTACGATTCTTTTTGTTATTTTTGTCTTCTATTTCTATGTAGTGATTAATAAATAAAAATTTTTATTCCATTACAAATTTCTACACAATTTATTAGAATCTGATCCAAAAACAGGGAGTTTTCGGGAAATGCAAAAAGATGGAAGACTCTCTATAGATCTGTATATATCTCTATTTGAGATATCTATACATATGCAAGCAAGAGAGGAAAACGAACTTTGTTTTATTTGTCTAGTCGAATTTGAACTTCCCGAAAGCAAAAATTCACTTTTTATCTTGTTGATAGAGGTTTACTGAGTAGTAAACATAAAAAAAATTATTCTAAATAAAAATGCATTTTTCAGGGTTTTTGTTTAATTCTGATAAGCTAACTGTTATATTTGATTTAATTTTTGTTCAAAGGAAAAAAAGCATGGAGCTGAAATAACTCACTCAGAACACCTTTTAAAGTATTACGTGGTACAATTGCATCCAACAAGCCCTTACGTAATAAAGATTCAGCCGCCTGTGAACCCTCAGGCATGGCTTTTTTCAATGTTTGTTCAATTACTCTTTTACCCGCAAACGCAATATAGGCATAGGGTTCGGCAATAATAATATCCCCCAACATACCAAAACTAGCTGTCACCCCACCGGTAGTAGGAGATGTAAGAATTGATATATAGAATAACTTTTTACTTGATTGATAATCACATAAAACCGCAGAAATTTTAGCCATTTGCATCAAACTTAAACTTCCTTCTTGCATTCGTG